CTCTCGGTTCGAGAAATAAGAGGATCAAACCATTTCTTCTGACTCTTTTTCAAATTCGATAAATGTTGGTTGATCGTATATTTCATTATAGTTATATGATTCAGAGTATCATTTCCTATTCGATCCCTTTGAATTCCATATTCGAAGTTGCGATCGGATCTATTCATTAAAAAGAATCGATTCGATACATTTCTTATGTACCCATAGGTGCTATATTGGATTTGAATCAGATTTCGGATCAATCTATATTGATTGACTGCCTCCATTATGTTGTTGCTAGCAAATACCGCTGTTTTTAGTTTTGGATCTTCCAAATCATTCCCGCAGTAGATCCGGACCGATTTTTTTCTGATCCTTCGATAAAAAGATTCATTCTCTTCATAAAAAAGAGGAGGTAGAACCAATAAAGATTTCTTTTTCGATTCATCCCTGGAGTTGAATACCTCATTCAAGAATTTTTTTTGATCCAACCCGTAGGAATCAATAGAAAAGGCAAATCCCCTATGATACACCAGATCCGGCTCGGTTATTGATAGAGTGAATAGATCTGCCATTTCTTGAAATCTCTCTTCTGATTCAAAATCGTGGTGTAACGTGTATCCCCCTTTGTTCCGGTCATGGAATAGATGAAATAAATCAAAAAATGGATTTTTTTTCAAGAATGAAATCTTATTGGAACTGTCCATATCCGGTTCATCCTTCGGAACCATATCACATCCCGGATCTGATGAAATAGGATGAATTGAGGCGGTATTTTGTAAATACGTAATTATCTTGAATATATCAACCATTTCTTTATTTTCCGATCGCCTGGAAGGGACAAAAGAAACATCTTGTTTTTTCTTCAAAAATTTCTGATCTCTAGTGGACCTCTCAGTAGGATTCGAACCCAGATGAAGTTCTGACCATCTGTCAGAGAAAAAAGAACGAATTGATCTTGTAGGATTCCCAAGAAATTCTTCGATTTCTTCCGGAAGCAGATGATCATTCATCTGCTTCTCACGTTCCGTGAATAGCCGGGACATTGAGGAAGATCCAAAAAGGCATTTCGGGAATCGATCTGATTCTATCTCTGTTCGTTCCGTTTGAAGAAAGGAAGGATCCAAAAGAATCGATCTTTCTTTTAGTTGCTGAATCTCTGTTTGATCGATCAATGTGTGATATTCCGAATCCTCATTTCTAATGGAATCGAAATGATCTATGGATTGATCAGAAGATCCTTTCAATTGGCTAGAATCCCTTACTTGAACGAAAATAGATCTTGTGGAATCATATTGAATATTTGACAATACATTCCGTACCTTGCTAAAAAACCGATCCTTGTTTACCAACCACACATTGTCTAACCAAATCAAATTCTCTCTCGATACGTTCCTCAAAAAATCCGATTCGTGCTGATTCTTCCCCCAACTAACGAAGAGATCTTGGCGGAATTGCCACATATGAAATTGAGCACAATTTTGCAAAGAAATACCCCACTTGTTTCTCGAGAAGAGATGGGAAACATGCTCAATATCATTTGATTGAATAGTTGCCTCAGCTCCTTGTTGTTTGAAGAAAACCTCCCCTTCAATTGGTCTTTTTTCACGAAAAGCAGACATGAGATAACAAATCAAGTCTTTCCCTAAGATTTCGAATAGCTGTCCCGAATTCAAGTTGATTATGTTTCGCTTCTTCCTCGGAGAAAGACGATCAAACAATTCCCAATCATGGTCCTTGCGGATCGGATCATCCGTATAGGATAAAAAAAGAAACTCCAGATATTTGCTATCTTTCTCTTTGAATGAGATCTCAATTCCAGCTACGGTTTCATTAGATATCTTACAACTAGAATCCCTCTTTTTTCCGATCCGGTTCCTCCACCACCGCGAACTCCGGTTAGATTCAGGCATGATACACTTTTTATTTATTGGGAGAACCCAAGTACTCTCTTGCGGATCCATGAAACAACTCTCAGAAATCTTTTTCCCTTTTGGAAGATACAGGAGCGAAACAATCAACCTATTGATATTGGAAGACCAAAAAGATTCTTCCAATGTCTCATTTCTGGGTCCAATGGAATTCATAGGTATAGGAAGAATAGGTATAGGAAGAAGCCCCATCAAATAGAGATTTTTTCTTTCGACCATCTTTCGATTGTTAATACGAGATATAAGGACCGCTACTACAAGCAGTACTACACCTTTGATCGTGAAATATCGATTGCTTGTTGAACCCCGTGAATCACGTGAAAGTAGGATACTCCAAATTCGGGGGTCAAAGAGTTTCATAAAACGTTCTTGGTGGAAAAAAATGTGAGTGAAAGATCCCACTGAATCGAATTTGATCCATGAATCTAAGAAATAGTGAGAATTCTTGATCTCTCTCAATATCTCTCTCAATTCGAAGATCCAGGATTTGAATTGATGTCCTTTCATTGATTCCTCCTAAAGATTTCATTTCAATTGGAATTTGGTTATTCACGATGTACGATGATCCCTTTTAAGCATCCATGGCTGAA